CCAATTGTTGAATCAATTGAAACCTGTAATAATTCCTAGAAGAAAGAAAAGAGGTGTTTGGTAAAAGATTATTCTTTTCTCTCACATATTGAATCTCGCCCAGAGAAAACGACTCATTTACGAAATTATTGCTTTTACTAAAAATACTTATGAATTTTCGAAATGTAATGACTAGAAGAGCTAGTGATAATAATGATCCGCATAAAAGAGCTGCATAGCCCAATACCATCATACTTACGTGCATCATTAACCAATGGGATTGGAGAGCTGGTACTAATATTTCGGATTGATGCATTTCAGTTAAAAGACCCGAAGTAGCAAAACCTTGGGTAAAAATAGCACTTGGCGCGGTTATTGCCTTTAAATAGTTTTTATACTTTTTAAAATACGGAACCATATGAATAATGGAGAAACTCCATGAAAGAAAGATTAATGATTCATATAAATTACTTAATGGTAAATATCTCAAATAAATCCAACGAGTCATTAATAATCCTGTTATACAGAAAAAAGTAGTCATCATCCCCTTTTCTAACGAATCATATAGTCCTATGATTTCATCGACTAATAAGGTTATCAAATGAATTGTAATTACAATTGAAACGACTGAAAAGGATATATGAGTTAATATATGCTCTAAAGTTGAAAATATCATAAAAAAATTTAAATTAAAAAAGGAAGGTTTCTCAATTTCAATTATAGGATAGGAATTGAAATCGGGAATTGAATTCAGTATAGGACTTACTCTTTTAGGAGATGTCATGCCGCCACTCGGACTCGAACCGAGATGCTCTAGCACTGCTTCCTAAGAGCAGCGTGTCTACCGATTTCACCATAGCGGCTTGTTCGAAATTATAATAACCTATTTTTATTCAATCGTCGAGATTGAAGTAGTCAATTCAATGCCATATGCAATATATATATATAATATATATTTAGGAAAGATTAAAATTGCTGAATAAAAACTTTTTATTAGAATTTTACCGTAACGCTTTCAATAATCCTTATTTTTATTGGTCTATTTTTTATTATAGTGTTATAGTCTTCGTTTTATTTAACTTAAAAATGGGATTTGAAAATACTTTATTATTTTATGCTCGAATAAAATCTAATAACTGGTGCAACTTGATAGTTATAACCTCAATTTATGGATTGAACTCAAAACGTTCTTTCTCATTTTTAATTTTTTAATAATTCATTTCTTAATGATTTATTTTATGAATCTCAAAAAATGCATTTTTTCGATGACATAAAAATCCTATTTTTATGTATCACAATTTTGTTGATACATGCAGGGGATTGTAACTCTTTGCATAGCTTTGTATTAAATGTCAGTGTTTGTTTTAATTGTGTAGAGAATTTGTTTACCAAACAAATTAATTCAATATTGAATATTGGTAGGTTTTGGACTAGGCTAGGGGATATTATGTAATAAAAAATTTCAATTTCTAGCCTAAGTAAATCCTATTTTTAGTATAATCACTTAAAAAAAGGTTTTTCTTAATTGGCTTAAATGAAAAATAAATTAAAAATTAGGGGTATATCCTAATAAATTAGGGGTATATATCCTAATAATAAGTTATAGAAAGAATAGTTTAGAAAGTTATAAAACACATCTTAAACTTAATTAATTAGTTTCAACAACCTATTAGTTTTGACTACAAATTTTATATTATATATTTTCTTCTATATTATTTTAATAAATAGATTTATATATTTTAAATCTATTAAATAGATTTATAGTTATGCTTTTACAGTATAAAATAATATAAATAAATAATATAAATAAAAGAGAAAGGTTTTTTATTATTGAATCGATGGGGATTCTTATTTTCCCCACCCTAAAAACAATAAAGCCTACTCAAAAGAAAGGTTAATCTTGTGCTTGCGTTTATTCTTTTTTCAAACAAAGAAGTATAGTATTATACTTTAAATTTAGTAGACACAAGAATCCTTTTTTTATTTTTATTATAAAAGCGAAACTAATTCAATTTAATATTGCTATTGATCGGGTCAAAACATTAGAGAATACCCAGTTTTCCTTTTATTTCTATTTAGATATTTTTTATTATCTATATATTTAGATAAATATATATTTATCTATATTAATACATTATATAATATAAGTTAATATATATTATAATATATATTATAATTTATAATATAATTATATTATATTATATAAGTTAATGAATATAATTATAAGTTAATATAATTTATAATTTTTATAATTTTTTTAGTATTATTTAAAATTAATTATTTATATAAATAAAGTATTTAATTATATAAATTAAGTATAAAGTATTAATTTGCATTCTAAAATTCTAAAAGTATTAATATTTAATTAATATTTATTATAATAATTATAATATAATACAAATTTTAATTTTTAGAAATTTTTTAACTTATAAAATAAAATACAACTTATAAATAAAGAAATTCTAAAAAATTTCCAATTATAAACAAATTAGACTGACTGTCTTTCGAGCCAGAACAACTCAAATTATTCTTTAATTATTTATTTGTTGGATAAAAAAAACTTTTTGAATTCCTTGTAGAAAGAGATTTACCTAACGAAAAAGCTTTCAATGCTGCCCAATATCCTTTCTTTTTCCAAATATTTTTACGAATCCGCTTTTTTGAGATAGAAGTACGTTTTTTCGGAACTGCCATTAAAAATTATAATAAGTATTTAATTGCTATAGTTGGATGTCAAAGACATCTATTGTTCAAAACCAATTGTTCTTTATTTTTATTATTAATTATCTAGTTATCTATTTATTTTCTAGATTGTACTCCCTTCATAAAAATATAAATATAGAAAATCGCGTAACTAAATACTAAATAAAATAATAGTACTGGGAACAAAATAATAAAAAAAAAATCATTTTCTATTCCATACAATATCGAATAATTCATATTTATTTTATTGGTCCTCTTCTATACTCATTCAAATCCATATCTATAAAATTTGCTATGCCGTATAAATCTAATTAATTAACGTTGATATGATAATCAAATAAAAACAAAAAAAAATACAAACAAAAAGACTATACCTCTCTTTATATCTCTGTTTTATATCTCTGTCTAGTTTCTTTTTTTTTGTCGTCCTACATTGATTTATACAGGTAATAAAAAGAGCAAAAATACAATACATAATAAAAAACATCCAAAGTTTTACTAAACCAAGCCCTAATTAATTAATATTTTTTTTCTATTAATTAGAAAATTTAATTGGTCAAGCTCGCAAAAAGAGCAAGAGTATATCTAATTTTAATTTTAAAATGTGCAAGAGACTAGTACTTAATCTGTTATCTGTTAAAAACTAAAAACGCCAAGATAAATAATTTTCTAAAAGCTATTTTAGTAATTCCTCTTTTTTTTTTTATGTAAAGTCAAGTTTTGGATGTCATAGTTTGTAGATCAGAGCCTGTCCTAAAAATATAAAAGTCTTTTATTACAATAATCTTACAATAAAAGACAATCAATCAGTTCCAAAATCAATTGGTTAATGATTTGAAATAACCCAAAAAAGAAATAACTTTTTGGGGATAAGTTATGGTTTTTTTTATGATTCAGATCAAATACTGCTTTTGGTGTAATTATTTGTCTTTGCTCTATCAATATATATAAATTAGTGTAATACGAAATAATAATGAAAATGGAAATTTTCATTTTTTGGATCTTCATCAAACTTTACTTAATAATAATTGAATTGTAATACAAAGTACTAGTTTTTTTTTCAATAGTAATTTCTTCATATCATTTGACGAATTTTAACTTCTTGATTTTAAATATTTAAATTCAAATAGTTGAAAAAGATTCAGAATAATTATAAAATTCGATATTTTGTTTATTTGAATTTTTTATTTTATTAACTGACCCCTTTCATTTCACTTTCATTTCAAAAGAAATAAGAGCCGGTAAATCAGAACCAATTAATTAAGATAAAAATAAAAAGACTTTTTTATTTATTTTTATGGAATATATATATCAATATTTCTGGATTATAACTTTCATCTCACTTCCTGTTCCTATATTAATAGGAGTAGGACTTCTACTTTTTCCAACGGCAACAAAAAGTCTTCGCCGTATGTGGGTTTTTCCAAGTGTTTTATTGTTAAGTATAATTATGCTTTTTTCAACCTATCTAGCTATTCAACAAGTAAATAACCCTTCTATATATCTATCTATATGGTCTTGGACTATAAATAATGACTTTTCTTTAGAATTTGGCTATTTAGTTGACCCACTTACTTCTATTATGTTAATATTAATTACTACTGTTGGAATTTTGGTTCTTATTTATAGTGACAATTATATGTCTCATGATCAGGGATATTTGAGATTTTTTGCATATATGAGTTTTTTCAATACTTCAATGGTAGGATTGGTTACTAGTTCTAATCTCATACAAATTTATTTTTTTTGGGAATTGGTTGGAATGTGTTCTTATCTATTAATAGGTTTTTGGTTTACACGACCTACTGCAGCGAATGCTTGTCAAAAAGCGTTTGTCACTAATCGCGTCGGAGATTTTGGTTTATTATTAGGAATTTTAGGTTTTTATTGGATAACGGGCAGTTTAGAATTTCGGGATTTGTTTGAAATATTCAATAACTTGGTTTATAATAATGAAGTTAATCTTTTATTTGCTACTTTGTGTGCCTTTCTATTATTTGCTGGTGCAATTGCTAAATCTGCCCAATTTCCCCTTCATGTATGGTTACCCGATGCTATGGAAGGGCCTACCCCTATTTCAGCTCTTATACATGCTGCTACTATGGTAGCAGCTGGAATTTTTCTTGGAGCTCGGCTTCTTCCGCTTTTCATAGTTATGCCTTATATAATGAATCTAATAGCTTTATTAGGTATAATAACATTACTTTTAGGAGCCACTTTAGCCTTTGCTCAAAAGGATATTAAGAGAGGTTTAGCTTATTCTACAATGTCTCAATTGGGTTATATGATGTTGGCTCTAGGTATGGGTTCTTATCGGG